CCCTCCCTTTTTTCTCTTTTTTCCATTTATTTCTTCTTTTTAGAATAAGGGACGAAAGAGAAAGAATAAATGTGTATTCAACGTCTGCGAGACTCGGGTTTAGGTTCGAATTAAATAAATTAATAGAGGAACGGGGGTGGGGTAGAGTAGAAAATGCGGGTCTAGGATAAGAATACACGATCTTTAACTGCAATACCGTGTTGGGATTGAAATATAGTTTCACATAGTCTTACTTCTTTTTTACTACAGCTTTACTTTGATTTATTATTACTTAAATTGAATTTCTTTTTATCTTTTAGTATTGGATTTCAAGTTAGTAACTTCTCTTTTTTCCTTCTTTCCTTTTTCTTCGTTTCGAATGAAAAAAAAATGGAAGAGTTAAATAAATCAAAAATCAAAAGGAGGTTCATGGCCAAGAGGAAAGATGCACGAGGAACGGTGATTTTGGAATGTACCGGTTGTATTCGAAATGGTGTTAAGAAGGCATCAACGGGCATTTCCAGATATATTACTCAAAAGAACCGGCACAATACCCCTAATCGATTAGAATTGATAAAATTCTGCCCCTATTGTTACAAACATATGATTCATGGGGAAATAAAGAAATAGATCGAACCAAGCCTTTGAAGGACAGGGGTAAAATCACGTTATATAGAACATATTCATATTTAAATCATCCTATTTTGGGTTAAAATGACAATTCAGAAATAGGATTTTCGGAATAAGAAAATAATAAATAAACTAAACAAACAAACCATGGATAAATCCAAGCGACCCTTTCTTAAGTCCAAGCGATCTTTTCGTAGGCGTTTGCCCCCGATTGAATCGGGGGATCGAATTGATTATAGAAACATGAGTTTAATTAGTCGATTTATTAGTGAACAAGGAAAAATACTATCTAGGCGAGTGAATAGATTGACCTTGAAACAACAACGATTAATTACTATTGCTATAAAACAAGCTCGTATTTTATCTTTGTTACCCTTTCTCAATAATGAGAAACAATTTGAAAGAGCCGAGTCGACCGCTAGAACTACTAGTCTTAGAATCAGAAATAAATAGGCTTATTCTTTGTTCACTTGAATCAGAATTCCAATCCGAACTCAAACCCAGATTGGTATTTTGTTCGACAAATATGAGAATCCATATTTTCTTATCGCGTGTTGTAAGAAAAAAAACCGAATCGGAAAAAAAAAAGATTTTTTTTGTTGAATGTGTTCATTCGTTTTGACTACTTTAACAAACATATTTTCTCATAGTAATTTCGACTTCATCTCTTCCCGGAGTTCATTCTCCGGGGAACCTCGTTTAAATTTTTCCGGTGTATTCTTTCCAATCTACTTCTTTTCTTCTTATTTCGTTGGAAATCAGATAAAGACAATTCCTATTTGATATAGCTATTTGTGCTAGTATTTTACGATTCAGAAGCAACTGTCTCTTGTATAGATCATGTATTAATTTATTATAACTATAGGATACTCGCGTTTCTCGAATTACTGCGTTTATCCGAGTGATCCACAAACGACGAAAATTTCTCTTTTGCTTATCCTTATCCCGATGAGACGAAACTAAAGCTCTTATTTTCTGTTGAGTAATAGTTCGAGTAAGTCTTGAATGAGCCCCTCGAAAGCTTGATGCAAATAAACGAATTTTTGTTCTACGTCTCCGAGCTATATATCCGCGTTTAATTCTGGTCATTTAATAAATAAGACTTTGATAAATAACTAATTGATTTCCTTTCTTTCAGTTATTCTTTTCCCCTTTCCTGGTCTATTAATAATCAAACGAATTTTTCCAATGTATAAAAAAAAGATTCCAACGGCTTTGGCTACTATAACCTTCCCAACCACGATTTTTTCTTTTTTTGTAGGCATTTTACTGCGAAATACGAAAGAAATAATAAATTTTCTTTTGCTAGGTGTCAAAAAAAATAAATATAAATTAAATGGATTAAAGAAATAGTGGGTTCCATCGTTTCTATGGTTACTTCTTAAACGGTGAGGTCTTCTCTATACACCGGAGCCTTTAACTTCATTTAATCAATGTTATTGAGAACTTGTATGGTTCACATCACGCTCTTTGGCTCTACCCCTGTAATTATCCAGTAATAGGTCTTTCACAATCAGACCCGCCTATAACAGTAACGGTATTTAATTATGAAAGTTAGCTGGGTAGCTGACCCTTGTAGTCCGTTCTTGACCGAGTGGGAACTTCATTTTTATGTTTTTTTCATTTAAATTAAATAAGATTTCTTCCGCTTAATGGATAAATTTGCTACCAATGGAGAATTGCTTATCATCTTAAATTCAGGTGATTAGATTTGCACCAACGGAAACCATAAACTTTAATACACAATATAAGCGATCAATTTGCTTATTTTTAGATAGTGAAGGGCGTTCCTTCTTCTATTCTATCCTATTCATAGGTACTGATCATTCATACTGGAAAGCGTTTTTCTTTCTTTTTTTGTGCCAGCTTATGATCTAAACGAGTCGCACATACACCCTAGTACATGTTCCTCGACGCTGAGGACATCCCCCCAGAGCAGGGGATTTCGTGACATTTCGAATTGGCTGTCTTGTATTTCTAATAAGTTGTTTAATAGTTGGCATGTTGAATCATATACATAATGGGCTGGTTTAGATTGATCCTAACCGGCTGATTATGAATTTTTTCTATTTAATATATAGAATAGAATAGTAAACTCGGAGATAAAATCTAAAATCACGGATTTGAACAAAATCCATCTTTTTTTCATTCAACTGCTACAAGATCAATAATTCCATAAGCTTGGGCTTCTGTTGCTGACATAAAAACGTCTCTTTCCAAGTCTTCAGATACAACCCATAATGGTTTGCCCGTCCTTTGTGCATAAACCCTTGTGATGGTTTCGCGTATTTTCAGCAGCTCTTCCGCTTCCAGGATAAATTCTCCCGTTTGCGCCTCATAAAAAGAAGCAGCAGGTTGATGGATCATTACCCTGATGATACAAGGGTTTTCTATCTGGTGTGATGAAACGAACAGAAAAGAAAGATAAAGAATAATAGGAAAAAAGATAGAATTATATAACCGTACGGGCATCATCTTTTGTGCATTGCATACGGCTCTAGAATCAAATTGTTTACCCTCCATTGAAGATTGAAGAAAGATAAAAAGAGAATTTATCAGCCCCAGATGGGTAAATGATCAAATTGCCACCCTTCCTTTCGTAGAAGTTCAAAAATGCTATAAAAAATACTATGATGGCTCCGTTGCTTTCTATTTTAAAATGGATTATTTGTTATATCTTTGATTGAGCAATCCCAAAGTTTCTTTTTTTTATCCAAAAAATCTTTTTCGCGCTCTTTTTTATAACAAAAATATTGTTTAAGAGCCCTTCGGTGTGAAAACAAAAGAGTTTGTGACGCTGGATTCGACTTCCGATAGATAATTGAAAATCGGAAATCCCTGTTATCTCATACTACTCTCTCGATACATAATCGAATCTTTTGGAAAAAAGACAATACAAAAAATTTTTCATATCGAATTCGAAGTGCCATGCTCTTATTACTTTATTATTACTTAATATTCATATGGCGAAGGCATAGTTCTCTTTTTTTTCTCAAATAAAAAAACCTCATTGGCGCCAAGCGTGAGGGAATGCTAGACGTTTGGTAAGTTCTCCCGCAGCTAGGAGAAAGGATCCCATTGACGCAGCTAAGCCCATGCATACTGTATGGACTTCTGGTCGCACAAATTGCATAGTATCATAAATCGCTAATCCGGCTATTACCCATCCGCCAGGAGAGTTTATAAACAAATACAGATCCTTAGTATCATCTTCGATACTGAGATATACCATAAGACCAATAAGTTGATTCGAGATCTCGCTATTAACGTCTTGGCCTAAAAAGAGTAATCTTTCTCGATAAAGTCGGTTGATTAGGGTAAAATTGCATCCCTTAAGAACCGTACGTGCACCTTTTGATGCATACGGTTCAAAGAAGATTGCGAAAAAAAAAGAATCAATGTATAGATTCCAGTCCTGTTTATTTTTGCCTATTCTTTTTTTTTTGATAGCAGGTTTTTTCTAACTTCTAACGAAAGGACTTTTTCTTCGATTTTTTAATAAAGACGCTTTTTGGACTTTTTTTTCTTCCTTAGAATAGAAAAAAGTCACTAAATTAATCGAATTAACTTCTCATTGATGTATTATTTCATCAAGATTCAATCCAAACCACGATGGTATTTTCTTGTTCATGAATAGGTCTCTTTCATCTTTTTAGGTTTCTGCTCTACTCCGGGTAAAGATCTGCCCGATATTGATTTGCACATATAGGACAAATCTTCTGATCACCATTTCTTTTTTAGGACTTTTTCAATTAATTTAAAATCTTTCACCAAGTATTTAGTTTGAGATTCCCTCGTTTCCCAAATAGGATATCTTTACAAATAACAAAGAGGAACCCTTTTTCATACGCGCAGTAATCGTAGATATATTACCAATTGGGTTTTTTATAAACAGAGCCTGGATTTTTCATTTTTTTAGTCCAACCAAAGCCAACCATAAATTATTCTAATTGATATATAGTACTATGAATCCCCCCAAACAATGGATCTAATTGCATGCACTTCACGCTCCAATTTTTTGATGATTCCATTTTTATTTCTTGGGCGAAACAGAGGATATCTCGATCGGGGAAGAGAACGGGGAAATCCCATATGACCCCATATTTCTGACAAGTCGCACTATACGTCAACCCAAGATGCATCTTCCTCTCCAGGAATTCGGAAAGGTACTTTTGGAACACCAATAGGCATGTCTTAAAAGAAAAAAGAACTAAATACTCTATTTCACTTTGATATGAAAACGTAACAATAGGGTTTTATTGTCTTTATAATATTGGCTTTATCATAATTAATTTTATCCATAGATTAGAAAAATTCAAAAATAAAGACAAAATAAATAAAGGAATTTTTTGACGAATAAGTTCTTTTGAAGATAAATTAAGGATGGACGC